GATAGACTTTTGGCTTTCTCCTTTTATACCGCTCCTGCCTTCCCTTTTTGGTACGAGTTTCAATTGGCATAACTTTAATTAAATGGATTAGCCTACCATTTTCCTGAGGGTGGCAACCTAAAGTTTAGATAGAAAAGTCCTCTCTTTCTATTCATAGAGAATCCATCCTCAAACTAAAAGGAGTTCAACTCCGTCGTCCGATCTTAAGATGTTAGGTTCTTTTTAAATTCAAGAAAGCATTCAAAAGGAGGAAAGATAGTCATAAAAGACTAGTATTGAAGGTTGCATTTCACCAGCAACCATTGTCACTAGATATGGTAGATCCGGGAGACTTCCTCTTTTCACGACGAATTGCACGACTAACGAGCACTTTAGCAAAGGACTTGAAGAGAGGGTGCGTTATAGGGTGATGGAAGAGCTATCTATAGCTATCGTGTACTTGCTTTCTCTTCTTTCTCTTGTGAGTCACTATGGAATTGATTCTTTCGACGAGGCTTTCAAAGTAGTTAGGAAGCACTCCAACGAGCGTTGAGCGGTTATGCCTGTCCTAAAGGCCGTTCCACCAATCCCCTTCCAGTATGTGGTCGAATCTATTGCAGCTTTCGACTGGGCTGTGGCTTACTAAAGGCAAGGTGAAAACAATTCCTTACTAAAGGAAGAAGTGAATTGAAGAGTCTAGAAGATGGACTTTTTATTTCTCGTCTCGTTGTAAGCTTCATCTTCATTCCGGCTTGTGAAAAGAGCTGATCTTTGGCTCGTTCTTGGGCCTTTGATTTGTCAATCCCAAGCCCTATCCAAAGGGAAGGAGTCAGGCGGCTAGCTCCTCGCTCCTGTCGATCGGCCCTCTCTTGTATAGTCTCCAATTCGTATCAAGAGATTGGATGTTCGGGGAAGAGTGAGAAAGGGTAGCTGCTTCTTCTTTCAAAGCCTTTAGAGACTCGTACAAAGAAGTTCCATGCCATGGCATAGCCTTCCCTGACTCAGACTCAAATGCAATCATTCCCTCCCTCACATGCATTTGCAACAGATTCTAACTAAGACCGGTCATCTCCGGCCATTCTCGGCATCTTCACTAGTAGCCCTTCTTCTTCCCTACAGATCGTTTTCACTCCAGTTTTGTTTGGACTAAACTAATAAGGATGCCTATCTAAAAAAAGAAATCCTAAATACAGGAAGAGCTACCTCCTATGTTTCCAACAACAACTGGCAAAAGAATGATTTGAAAAAGAGGGAACGGGAAAAGCTTCGCTGATGTACTGACCAAGCAAAGATAGATTTTTTCCAGTACGTGCCAATATAACTCTTATTTCTTACTTTACTCTTCTTGTTTTACGCTCGGGATCCTTCCCTCTCAAATAAATAAGAATGGAAATTTTTCTGTAAATCCCCCCATAAATCATCATCCTCTACTTTTACTTTTTTTTTCTATTTCTTCTATAGGCGTGAAATGAAATAAAGTATATTATCGAGGGTTCCTCTCCTCATTCCTCCTTCTCTTTAGCTTTTTCTTTAATACCGATAGTGATTAGCTCTAGCGGCTGCTTTTGAGAGCCTTTCTGCTGGTTCCTTGAGGATGCCTTTTTTTCTTCGTTAGCATTTTCAAAAGAATGTTCGGCTCAAACCGAATGGTCAAAGGCTGGGAGTATTGATGGGAATACCGGGGGTTCGTCATTAGTAGTGGGGAAGCCGTCCAATTAACCATGTAGACAGATTTGTAGGTACGGCACGTAGTCTGGGGTACGGATTGACTCACTATTCGAAGTGGATGACTACCTAGATTAAAATGAGGATTCAATCTTTTGTGATAGTTATCATGGGTTGAAAAAGGGTCTCTTTTCAGATCCTGGTATGTCCACGCGAGCACATTTTTTTACTCTTCTCTTGGCTTGTTCAAGAAGTTATCTCCTCCAACCTGCGCCTATCGCAAGGACCTGCGGTGCTTCCTCGGTGCCGAGAATTGTCTGTATTCTTTCTTGCTTTCAAGAGTTTGAGTTCTAGCAGTGGTATACGAGGGTATTGAGAAGCAGGCTAAGGAAGTTTTAACTTTTAACAGTGCCCGACTCATAAGGAGGCTAACTCGCTGCAAGTGAATAAGTTATTACACTTCCTAATGATCATGACTCAAGGTTAGGCACCCGCTCGATCCGGTTTAAGAATCAAACCTCGCGTTCTGCTGGACGGGATTTAACCTCCCTAAATTGAACAAGATTCCCACCCACTTCCGAGTAGTTTGGATACGGAGCTTTGCCTTTTCTTTCTATGGATTTCTTTGTCCCTTCCGCTAATAGCTTACGAACCAGGAGGCTGCTGAGGAAGGATTTGAATGCATGCTATGTATTGAATTGAGTATTGAATGGAAGCGGTTTAGGTACCAGATGACGAGAAAGTCCTAACTTAACTAACGTAATGGGTTGTGTACCGGTTGAGGAGTAGGACCCGGCCCTTAGGCCGCGAGGATGAAAGCGTAGTACTTTCTATACGTCAAAAGGACTTCCTCTTAATATATGAATGAATAAGCGCAAGTTTCCCTTTTTGAATGAGAATTAGCTGAACCGCGCGTCGGAAGTATCTCAGGCTAGGCCTTACATCCTGATCCAAGCAAGCAAAGGAGGGAAAAGACCAGACAGAAGGAAAAAAAAAGAAGTGTCAAAGAAAGTACGTAGTCAGTCGAGGGAAGCGAAAGGTATGACGTGGGAACCAACCTGGAAGGCGGAGCCAACCTGCGCTCAGTTGACAAAGTACCTGTTGTCACTGGGCGTCAAGCCTACCTTAGCTAAAGCCAAATCCTGCTTCAACGTCTTCCCATATGAGTTGAGTGCCTTTGCCTTTCTGGTAGTGCACGTTCATCTCTATGGTGAGCAGTGGTCGCAGGGTGTCTTGTGGCCCCACTATACCCGTTATGCACGGGACCCCTGGAACAAGATGTTCTCAGGATGGGGTTTAGACAGATATGAGGCAATAGTTGGTCCTCAACTACCCCATGGTGTGGGGTACAATAGGATAGTTACTGGTAGACTTGGGTGGTCATTAGAGGGTGCGGGGAAACGACGCGTGTTCGCTATTGGGAACTACGTGAATCAGCGTCTTTTACGACCTGTTCACGAGTGGCTCGGGGCTGTCTTACGTAGGCTTCCCACTGATGGGACCTACTGGCAGACTCGGCCGCTGGACCGGCTACAAGGAAAGCATGTATGTTACTCTTATGACTTGAAGTCGGCCACAGATAGATGGCCCCTTCAGCTTCAAGTAGATCTTGTGACACATATGTTTGGAAGTTTCATTCATGAGACTTTCAGACAGCTCCATTTCAATGTGCCTTTCCTCAATAAGCCAATAGGTCGAGGTCGGACTTTGTTCTTTCGAACAGGTTAGCCTCTTGGATACCATTCTTCTTGGCCTCTCTTCACTCTAACATCTTGTGGTGTTTTACAGTGCAGAGAAGGTTTAGCCTGGTAAGGTGTTTGACCGATATGCTATCTTAGGGGACGATGTTTGTATCGCCGATCCTAAGGCGCGTGCTTCAATATTGTCTTGATTGGCAGTCGCTCTTCTGTATTTTGAATCTTCAGAGAGACCCTTAGAGTTCTGTCCTGAATGGGAGGGTTGTTGAGTCAAGTCAAGAAGAAGAAAAATAAAGTCCCAAAAAGGAATCTTGGACAATGGGCACAAGTCTTTATTAAAGAATTAGTATCTCCATTATAATTAGCATTTCTATCAGCTCTGCTCTTTTGTCTCCTGAATATCATCTCGAGACCCAAACAACGAGATCCGGATTGGAACCAACGCATATTGATTCAAAGCTTATGGCCCTTCAATACAACCCCCCTCTGTATAAAACCGTAAGTGAGCGGTGCGAGTCTACAAAGAAGACTTTCCATCTTCCTTCTTTGGCGCTGCTGGAGATGCCCCACAAGGCCTTCTTTCTCAAGATTGAATTATTCGCAGTGAACAACGTTTATTAATCCATTTCAGTAGGTGGCGGTGTACACTAGGTATCAACAAAGGACGCTTTCTCTCACCCAGCCCTTTGGAGGTGTTAACTCTTCGCCTTCGGCTTTCTATTGAATGATCCATCTGGTGTGCTATTTATACTCCGTCAGTGAGGGCTTCTCCCTTTTCAATCTACATGGCATACGTACACGAATGAATATTCAAACTCATCGACTCGGCTCAAAGCATATGATCAAAGCTCTAGTGGCGCACATAGCAATATCAGAAAAGAATTCTCGTCGGCCTGACCGGCAGTAATAGCGAACTAACACTGTTCTAATAGAAAGGGGGAGTCCCTCTTTGCGGTAGATAACGCAACCGAACACAAAATGATTCAGTCTCGCAAAGCATCTGGGCGAGCCCCTCCCCCCGGAAACAGCCAGCGAATCGATAACTGAACAAGAGGAAGTAGAGCGTCTCACGACTCTATATGCTGTACCACATACTAAGACCTAAAGCCGTTCTTAATAGAAGTCCCCAGGAGCTGGTTCCTTGAAAACTCTTCCCTTGACTTCTATACGAACTGGTCAAGATTTCACTTCTTTTTCTTCGCCTCTATCAATTCCTTCGTCGAGAAAGAAAGCAATAAACGCTCGGGTGGAGGAGGAATTTAGTACCAAAAGCAAGCCGGTTCAGCCCCCCCCTACTAAGCATACATTTATTACCAGATCCGATAACAGCGATTCTCCGTCTCTGACCAGGAGGTATCACATCTACAGACATTAGCCCCAAATGCTAGCTCGCATTATTCATAGTAAGTCGCTACATCATGCTTTTGAGGAAGCTATTCGGGCTTAGCCCGCCTCCTATTTATCAATTCTTTCCGTTTGATGGGCGCGCTCTTGTTTCTAGGTTTGGATGTTCTTTAAGGGTCTACTAGATTACGTCAATACATGAATCTCATCTTTCCAATCTCTTTATTCTTTACCCGCTCATTCCTCTGACTTTATGCCTTCTATTCGGCTCCTACCCTACCAAGTCCGACCGGGGGTTAACTTTTCGTTATCAACTGCTTTCTTACTTCAAAATGTTGTATCATGGGCTTGACTTTGACATCGCTCCTGCAACAGCAATTATGATAGGCATTTCACCACCTGAAGGAAAGAAGAAAGGCCGGCTTCCCTATTATACGAGGATTGATTCCCAGACACGCCTTCCACTACTAGACGGAAGACTAAGAAGAAAGCAAAGTCAACCTAAATGAAAGGCTTCGGGGATGGCGCTAGACCTGCAACCGCATTCACTCGATCTACGACTTCGAAGACATCAACTGAGGGAAGAACGAAAACGGATTCCTTATTTGACTGAGGAGTTAAAGAGTCTCAAGACTAAGCCAATGCTCCTTCCACGACTAAGACACACACGAACCGGGCCACTAGGGGTTCTTACACGAGAATTGATTACCTTCAGGCCGACTAGTTGCATTAGTCAAACCTACACGCTACCTCTCCGCTTCCTCATGGAAGAAAAGAAGGAATAGCAAATTAGGCAATTACCGATTCGACTGCTTGAACTGCTAATAGAAGGCTTGCACGAGGAGAGAGCTAGACGGACTAGGGGAATGTGGCAAAGGCTGTCAAGGAAGCGATAAGAGGAAGAAATCCTTGATGAGGGGCAAAGACCGGGCCCTCGCTTCAACGAATATGCGGAGGGATAAGTTAGCCTACGGGGTTACGGACTCTTAGAGGATTGATTTCTGCCCAGCGGGGCCGGTTACACTGAGACACTACTTCGAATCATTCCGTTAGCTCTTAAAAGGGAATCCACTTTCCTTCTTCTCTGACGAGGTAGAAAGAAACCTATGATTAAATAAAAGAACACCGTTCGCCAATTCCAATTACCAGGCCGGAAGCGCAAAAGAGCGCACTCCAGGCTAGGCTGCCAATTGCTATTCAAGAGTCTCCAACTCTATCTGTAACGATTGCTATTTCATCTCCATGAAGAGGAGCTTCTGCTAAAGGAACTGGTGATCCCTAGCTTGAGACTCAAACTCCGGAAGCCGACCTGCCAACATACATTGTGGGATAAGACTCCTCCCCATCATCAGCCAATTAAGCTAAGCGGCAACCTTGAAGGTAAGGTTTGCCAGCATCAAGCTCTAAGGATGGGTATTATGTACCAGCTCGAAGCCCTATAGCTATAGAAGAGACGGCCGTAAGTTGCATCTTTAGTCTTAATTAAGAATTGGAGGTGAAAGACTGCCTTTGCTTTATTTCACTGACTCGATCTTTTCCTTCCACTGTCAAATTAGATAGGAAAAAGTCTTCCTACCGACCAGCTGTGGTGGGAGACTGATTTTCTTCGGTACGCAAGAAGCCCTCAACCGGTGCTCCAGTAGACCAGCAACTCACTCCACAATTACATGAGTAGATTTGGAAAGGCAATTGGGGAGCTAAATAAGACTGTGTCCTAGCCCTTACCTAAAAGTCAAAATAGAAGACTGTTTAGCCGGCTACCCTCGCCCTTGCCACGTAGAGGGACTTCCTCTTTGGTGTCGTCGACTTCTCGCCGTCAACCGTGGGGGAAGTAAGCCCTAAACAGTCAGCTATCACATACCATAGATGAACTAGGATAAGGCTAAGCCTTACTCAGACCACGCGCCATATCTGCACAGGAAAAAGTCTCCATTCGACTATTTCATTCAACTCTATTTATTATTATTATTCTATGTAATGATTCTTCTTCTCGTTATCGTTCGTGCACCGTGAAGGTTAAATCACACTTGTGTTAAGCAAGACGAGTAGTCTGACTTTTAGCGGTAGTCAGCTGTCCTGGTTCTCCTTGCTTGAGCGTATATACTATACAGGCTATCCCTACCTACATTATGAGTTGTTTTAAGATTCCTCAAACTGTGAGTCATTGATTAGCAAGTTTTGGTGGAGGGCGAGAGAATGGAGCATACCATGGATCTCATATAGGCTGATCATGGCATATGTCATGCTCATCTATTCTATAGTCAAAGCAGGAGCCCATCCTTAGCCCTGTCGATCTAAGGGGCCCCGGTTGTCATGTTTGTGTTTGTGTGTGTCTGAATGTCTGAGTGGGACCTTTCCTCTTTCTGTGAGGGTGCGTATTTTCAAGGTGTCCTTATATTATTATATAAAAAGAAGTCTATCTTTCTTCTTTTACTATATCGCTTTGCCGCAACCTATCCCAGGTTGGCTACCTTTCTCTGCAGGAATAGGAAGGTGCCTCTAGCAGATTTCCCTTTCTTTTCCTTTCCTGGGCTAGGTAACCGTTAATGGAATATCCGAGGCAAGAATTTTCTGCTTTGTGGAGTCAACTCGTCTTCCCCGAAGCGGAACCCACGTATAAATTAGTGTATACATATGCACTTACAGTTACAGATACAGAAGGCTCAATCGGAGCACTAAGATCATGGGGTGAAGGCACACTGTCATTACACGATGGGTAAGGTGCGGAGCTACACTCTAAAGAAAGATTCACTAGTATTCTATAATATACTCTTCTTCTATCACAGAAATAGCTAAATCGGAAGTTAAGCCCTATAAGCACTTCACTGAAACTAAAAAGAACAACAAGAGCAATACCTCACAGGCTAAAGCAGGAACAAGGGGCGCAAGCGAAAGCAGTCTAAAGAAAGAAGTCTAAACTAAGAAAGACTTACGAACCATAAAGGAAGGATAAGAGCCGTAGCTACAAAGCAAAAGAAGTTGTCGGAGGCGATGCGACGATACTCACCTCAGCCTCTCTGGCGGCATTAGTTACCAGATTCATTCAGTGACAGCCTTAGGATAAGGAATTCAAGATCGGCGACATCTTCCTCCTCTTTGGCTTCCTTTTTTCTTTATTGATAACCAACGGGGCGAAGAGTTCTAGCGCGCAGTGTACTAGCTAGGCTCAGGCAGCAGTCAAGTTGTACATCGGAGGAAAGCTACTACACCTTCCACTGCAACTCACACTGTAATTAGATGACGTACCGTATTGGCTTATCTGAACCGACATTGAAAGCAGAAGTATCAACAAGAAAGTAAGAAAAACGAGCTTTACAAAACCACTCCTCATACGCAAGCAAAGCAAGAAGCCACTCACGAAGGAGTGTGCGCTCTCCAATACGTAAGCTACCCTCATCGAACTTAGATTGGATGTCTTCATAGAGACGTTTTCAATGAAGCCCCAATCGGGAGAGCAAGCATCGAGAAGCATCTGGCGAGATTTCCATGTGAAATATCATAAAAGGCATCGACCTCCATTTTCCACATAAAGGCTCTTTCCGCTAAGAAATATAATCATGTTATATCTACGCCATGATATCAATCAGGTGGTTTAGAACTAATTAAATATGGGTTCATCTTCCGCTTCTGGTAGAGAAGTTGAACAAATGGTCTCTGAGCTTTCGTCCCCGTATCCCATTCTTGGCCTTCAGCCGGCTTTGATCAACCCATATCTTCTTCCTTTCCAGGGGCTATCTCTCTACGCTAAGCTGGCAAAAGGGCTTTCCGAGGAAATGGGTGTAGAGGAGCTCGTGTATCTTTAGTCATAGGGCTCACCCCTCAAGACCCTTGCTTCTCTGTCAGCTTCTTGTCTCGGAGTCTATTCTAACTACCTCTCTGCGGGACAGACAGCTGGAGGAGCACTTTCCGAGCGCTTGGCCAGGGGTTCTTCATCTATCAAGAGAGGGTTCCCGGTAATCAAGCTAGAAGTTCATTCCTCCCTTGCTTTGAAAACTTCTTAGGAAGTCTCTACTCAGACGGGGATGGGTTTTGTTGATCCAGGTCGTACTCTATTGACTCAAGAAAAGTAGGTTTAGAAGGTGACACCTCCGCTAATTGTCAAATTGCGTCTATCGGATAACTACTTTAATCAAAATTCTCAGGTTCCTCAATGCTGGCAAAAGAGCTTTGAGACTTCCCGCCCGAGGATAGAATGTGAATCAATAATGAATGCGATGATCAAAGAAGCGGCTAGACATAGGTCAAAGGTACAACCGCTACCGCCAGTAGGATTTCCTTGCTTTACTAACGAGCTAACCTACGAACCGCTCAGTGGGCTACGCGAAGGGACGAGTTAAGGAACAAGAGCCAAAGACGACGTGGACGTCATACTACACAACACAAGCAAAGACAGGAGGCCATTTACATAAGGGCGCGCCTTACGTGCCACTACCAACCCTCGCAAGCTTGCTAGCCCTTCTTTTTAAGCTGTGGAGCGTACCAACTTTGATTAACATCGAGTTGTATGTTTCGCTGCTGTCTAATGAGGCGCAGCATCGGTCTGTCCAAGGGACTGGATCCCAAGGCTCTTCTTAGTCTAACATGATTGTTGTAACCCCTTATTCTCTTCTAATGGGGGTTGCTCATTGGATTTTGATGGAATTCAGTGACAGTCCACTCCTTAGGTCATACCAAGGTGCCCTCCCCTATCTATAGATCAGACTTGCTGAAAAGAGCAGATGAAATTTGTGGGTGGTTGCTTGTAAGGTTTGAAGCCTTGCTTGATCGGTAACTGGTGCTCGACCAGATTCCTATCAAGGCCAGGCATTTATGAAGACTCCCAAGTAAAGCAGTCTTTGTATTCTTGCAAAGATTGACAATCGCTTCGGCCATTTCACTAGATAGGTTCTTACTGACATATGTGGGCCGAGGTTCTGCTTTTGCCTATAGGTTTACTTCGATCACATCATCTTGAACTTCTGATCGTATGTCGTACAGCTTTTCTGGTGCTTTGGGTGTAAGTCCTCTAATGTCAGCTCTCTGGAAGGCCAATCGAATCTCTGCTTGATTGGCCGTAACTGCATGATCGATCTCAAGAGGATTCCCATGTAGATCTATGAAACTACAGCCGAACCAAATGCTTTCTTCTTCATTTTACTGGTTGTTCGGCACTCCATCTCCATACCAGTCTAGCATCACTGACTTGTTTGTGTCGTCGAGGCCCGATCGACTGGTGTCTTCGACGGGGCTTCAATAGCGGCGATCGGTCGATCAGACCGAAAAACCTGATTTGAAGATCGCCCTTTGAATAGTAATAAGCATCAGCGTAGACTTCCGCTGCCTTGGGTCCGCGGGGAAAACTTTAACGTAATTGTTATGCCATAGCATGATGCACTGGTTGAGGCTCGATGGTACACACATCTTCCTGTGTATCCATTCTCTTCCCAAGAGTACGTTGTACTGCACTGGGGCGTCGATCACATAAAAGTTTGTTTGTAAGGCTTCTGTAATCGCCGATCTGGACCTCTAAGAGAAACGTGAAATGGAATTTGACCTGTCTTGCAGTACGCTAAGGAATATTATTAGTAAGACAGACATATAAAGTGCGCATATGTACTATAGCTGCAAAAGAAAATGGATCCTTGTTCGGGTGGTGTCCCCGTCTGGTCTACTATCGTCTCTTCACCGCCGCTAGACTACTTTAGCCCCCCAAATGGCACAACCACAGTTGCTGGCTTGGCTCCCTCTTGCCTCTATTTCCAACTGGCGAAAGGCCGAGGAAATGAAATTGATGGAACATGTATCATTAGGTATTGATCTAAGCTTAGAACGGGCTAAGAGGGTAGCCCACGAGCGAAGAACATCCTGAGCATAGGCTCGTAAGAGGGAAATGAATAGATGAGCTCCCCTTGCCTTGAAAAAGGCCAGCCGGTATAGTATATATATATTATTATCAAACCGGTGCTTTTATTCAAACAAAAAAGGCATTCTACTTTGATCAAACCCTGCTCCTTCTTGCTTGAGCGTATATACAGGCTTCTTACTACTACTATTGGTTGGTAACGGCATCCCTATCCATATCTTTATGCACGAACGAAAGGGTTTCACCCGTTCCCGGAAATGATTAATGAGATTCAACGAAAAGATGACTGCGCAGGTAGTATCGTATATAAGAAAGAGGCATCCCCGATAGCAGGTTCTCCCGTAACAATCAGAAGCAAGCTCCCTTCCGAGTGGGCGACTCTTGTCAAGATCAATGTGAATATCGCCGAATAGCAGCAGGAGAAGTCAGCCTCTTCCTCCCTCCACCATTCTATAAGCAAATGCTTGCGGGTAGGATTTTTCTCCAGAACCATCTTAGACTCCGAGTTCTTCTAACTGATGACAAGTATATCTAACTCTAAAAGACCTCGCAACTTGAAGGCTTAGGCACCTTGCTTCAGCTGCTTTCCTTATTTCCTTACTTAACTTGCCTCACTGGCTAGATACCTTCCCAATACTTGACTTGAATGTGAAGGGATAAAAAGTACGTACTTGCTGCTTGAGAGCTTTCCGACTTTCAACTGACGCTTAAACTATCTCCCTCCCCTATAGCTAAACCATTCCTACTCTACTATAGTATTTCTTTGTTTGCTGGCACAGGTAGTAGAGGCATTCTCCACTCCAGCAGTAGTATATGTAGAATCTGAAAGTTAAAGGCGGAATTCCCGGGGAATCCTGCAGGCTCCAGCTCCTCATCTGTATAGGAGACCATGCTAGCCTCTTTGAGGCACTCCTCACTCCTATTCCTGCAACTTCCCTAACTCACAGCAAGCGTTGGTAGTGACATTAAAACCTGAATCAGAAATAAAATAATATAAGGTATGAGATGCTACGAATAGAAACAAAAGAGAGACAAAACAGTCAATGTTGAGTTGAGCCATCGACAACTCTCGTGCAAGCACAAGGAGGAGTAGCCCGATGCTTGTGAGTGACACGGATAAGTGCTACCAGTCTGCGGAAATAGATTTTGATAGGCTTACTTAATGCTGACCGCAGAGACTTAGACCCTCAAGACCTTCTAAGCCGAGTAAGGTCCGCTTGGGAATGTCGAACCGTTTGGATAGCAAAGGAAGAAGATCAGGAGGATGACGGCTAGGCAGACTACTCGCTGGCAATTAGTGACTAGTTCCCGGAACGGTATCAAACCGGGGAAGTTACAGGTCCCGATCCCACTCAAGCTCAAGAACTACTGCTGAAGGAACGGAGGAAGGAGCTGCAAACCCGCTAGCAAGAGAGAAAGACTGAACTGGGAGTAAAGGCAAGGCCGGTCCGCTAAAAGGCTTCCAAGCAACCCGAACTACCTTAGCCTTAGTAAGTACTACTTCTGAAAGGAAGGACGTAAGCTTACCTGGTCAACAACTGAAAAAAAGGGCTACTCTCGAGCTAAGAACATAATCTTCCCTCTCTGAAAGATCAGTTCAGTGACAAATAGGAAAGAAGCAAGTAGGAATGAGAACAAGCATTGAAAATTACATAAACAAAGTAATCAGAACATCGCATCTCAGACTGTTTCTATCTGGCGATTGAGAAACTGACAGGCCCAATCTCCAATCGTGCCTCGAAATGAGGCCGGAGAGCCGGTAACCTGAGATCGGCCTAAGATCGAGATAGAAACTGAGATTGAGAAAGTGTTCAGTGATGGAATATTGAATCTCAGACCTATCCCTGAAACAGAACAGAAATTTCGGAAAGTCTGACGTGCTCTCTCCTCTATCTAAGTAAGAGAAAGAGGAAGGTCCAATCATGCTACTTTGAGCTATATGCTTAACACATGCAAGTCGATCAGTTCGCCCTTAAGATAAGAAGCAACATCGGTTCGAAAGGGCTTTTTCCTTTTTTTCGGTATGCCGCTTCGCGAGCAAGGAGTGCCACGCACGAGCGGAGCGAAAACTAAGCAGGGGGCATTTTTCGTTGGGATAAATCCTTTGATTGCGTATTGAATATAGATCCATGTCTTTCTTGTTCCACTAGCTAGGACAAAATTCTCATATCATATGTCCCTTTCGTTATTACAACCTTCTTTTTTGATGTCAAAGACCAGAAGCTATGCGCTAATTCTCATTGGATCTCGGTTGTTCTTAACAGCGATGGCTATTCATTTAAGTCTTCGGGTAGCACCATTAGATCTTCAACAAGGTGGAAATTCTCGTATTCTGTATGTACATGTTCCTGCGGCTCGGATGAGTATTCTTGTTTATATCGCTACGGCTATAAACACTTTCTTATTCCTATTAACAAAACATCCCCTTTTTCTTCGCTCTTCCGGAACCGGTACAGAAATGGGTGCTTTATTTACGTTGTTTACCTTAGTTACTGGGGGGTTTCGGGGAAGACCTATGTGGGGCACCTTTTGGGTGTGGGATGCTCGTTTAACCTCTGTATTCATCTCGTTTCTGATTTACCTGGGTGCACTGCGTTTTCAAAAGCTTCCTGTCGAACCGGCTCCTATTTCAATCCGTGCTGGACCGATCGATATACCAATAATCAAGTCTTCAGTCAACTGGTGGAATACATTGCATCAACCTGGGAGCATTAGCCGATCTGGTACATCAATACATGTTCCTATGCCCATTCCAATCTTGTCTAACTTTGCTAACTTCCCCCTCTCAACCCCTATCTTGTTTGTTCTGGAAACACGTCTTCCTATTCTATCTTTTCTCGAATCTCCTTTAAGGGATGAAATAGAAGCTCGAGAAGGAATAGCAAAACCTAGTTTACTTCCCAGCTCAAACTGAACGCAAACTTATGGTTGACGCCGTAGAGAATGCCCATATGCGAAGTGGAAAAAGTACCTCTATATTTTGTGTAGACTGCTTTTTGAAAGTGAAATAGAGACTTTCACTAAAGAGTGAGATTGAGGAGTGAAAGAACCCGGTATTCACATAAGAAAGTGGCAGTAGTCTAGGCGGACACCTTTTCTTTTGCCTTACCCGCTACGCCCCCTTTCTAAGTAGCAGCTTAGGGTTTGACAATTAATTCAAAAGCTGGAAACTCATATGCTAGTACACTTGCCCTGTATGCCCCATCTCCATGAAAGTCTTAGCCAGTGCTTCTTTCCGCCTTCCAACTTAATAGATTCTCTCTATCTCTATTTCACTTTCAGGGGTGAGTATTAAAACGCCATAGGAAAAGAAAGGGGTTAGCTCTTAGCTCGCTGGTAGTACTGATACAATCAATATGTACACACATATTAGGAAAGAAACTAAAAAGCAGAAAGATCCTTTGGTTGGATACTCACACTCGGGAACTTTTCCCAATCTCTCTTCAAACTTACCTTTTCATTAAGGTTAGAACCTTCCTAAAATTCAGGAGTTTCCAGCTATGCCGCACTCTCAAATCCACTCATAAAAGCATAGCGAGAGATAGCAGCTTCTGATTCCGGAGATTCTATCTAGGTTCTAGTTAAACTCCCTGGTTATAGGGGCTTATAATAGTACTGGAAAAGAAAAGGAGTCTTGTATATCGTATCCTAGTACAGGAAATCAAATAAATATGTTATAAAATAAAACAGTAAAGATTATATGTTAGTACTCCAGGTACTCTCTTATTCGAGACGAGAATAGGCCCAACTCGCCTGCATCGACAGCAAAGGAAACTGGCAGGGAAATGCCCCATTTTTTCTCCAAGAAGATCAATGGCAACTGGCACTTAAACTAGATATCCCTCAGCCAGAGACTCTGGGATGAAATGACTCTTATGATAGTTAGATGGCGAAGAGTTAGAACGTGGCTAATCCGCTTTCTCCCATTTCTCTCTACTCTATCTAAGAGGGCTATGAAGGAATTCGTTCATAGAATGCGATTGCACTACTTTTTGAAAACAACCGTACGGGATATACTCGGCCGAGGAGATTGTACCAAAGGAGACCCGTTTTACCGATCGTTTGATTGGGTGTGTCCTTAGTCGCTCCGGAGAAGCCATACCCTTAGGAAGCTTACCCAACTCATTTTTTAACTCCCAAGAAAGCCCCAGTAAATCGTGCATAATTGAAGAGGAAAGATTCTCTAAAAGCCGGCGGTTTTTTTTTCTCCTTATACAGACCATTTTTTGGCTGGTAAATACGGGATAGGATCCACTCTGGCAGCTGAGCTTCTTTACTCTCTCTTGTGCTGGTTGTTCAATACTCCCATCAATCAACGGAACGTAGTGCGGTAGCTCTGCCATCCGCAGGGATAAATAAGAGCTATCGGCCGAATGTTATTCCACTTACAGTGCCTCTATCGAAGCAGAAAAAGAAAAAGACTCCAAACCTGGTTTCGAGTCTTTCATTTCGATCCAAACTTGCCAGCTCTTTTTTCTTTCTAATATGAAATTAGTTCGACCTATTTTTTTCAGACTGAATACCAATATCGATGATAAATATAACCAGTTTACGATCAGAGCCCTAGCGGGTTACCTAGCTTGTTTGGGGTCCTCGGGCTAGACTTTCTACAACGACATCCAGGCCTTGCTCTATTATCACGACATGGACTCGGGGACATTTTATTCAATGCCAAGGTGATGTATTTCTGGGGGAAAAAGAGTGATAGCTAGAAAGGAAAGGCAGCGAGACTGAGCCGCTGGTAGGATGGCACTATGCAGCTGGGAATGAGTTTAAACCAATGTAGGGGCACCCTTCCTGAAAGCATTTCCTAAATGCGAGAGGTTTGACAGCGGAATAGCATTCATTCATAGGTATCCTTTATATATATCGGTTATATATAATGATATATTAAATGTCTAAAGGAAAGATATTCATATGCCTCTCCGGTTCCTAAGGCGTAACCACGCGATCTTTAGGTCATCCGGTGGCGTGATTGTTATTGGTTTTTTATACATGTCTGGGCAGGTATGATTTAATTGAACCATTAACTCAGCTAAGACAAGTGAGGTATGGTTAGCATCATTGGCGATAAGGCATTTTTCTCGTGTTATAGCAAAAAAGGCCTGTGGGGTCAGTGAAAGCTTAAGTTCCTTTGATGTGGAAGGGCTTTCTCGGCAAGAGTGCCGTTATGGAGGTCTGTGGAAGTCATTCCAAGTGCTATGATGGGGAATAGATGGAGGAGGGCGTTGATTGGGTAAACTGGAAAGCTGAAAGGTGCTGGCGTCCTTACAGGATGAATCTGTATAGGCCCTTCCCTACTATTCATTCAAAGTGGGCATAAATGAGTACTCATTTATAAGATCTTAGGTATACGCACTCGATGCCTACGAAATGAACAAAGCATACGACTCGTCTAAGGCAGACGAGGCACGCAAACTGTTTGAATATTAAGCTTTTTTTTGGTTATGCCAGCGATGTACGGACCAAAGCTACCATTCCAAATGCATAAAAGACAGGACCCCCGTCTCTTTGAGCTCTATTTTTCTGAATCAGTTGTTGATGAATGAGTCGTTTCTGACTTAATTGAAGAAATAGTTTTATTTAGAACGTAAATGATCTTCGTTTTACGCAAAAAGATGAGCTTCAAAAGACACGTTGGTCTGTCGCCTTCATAAGAGTAGGAATGATAGGTCAGTGCCCAGTTCTTTCATTCCCAAGTCAGCTAATGAAGGTTCGGCTCGCCTGTCTTTGAGTGTGCTTTTGCGGTACTATTCTATTCATCTATCCCGTTCTCCTCCGTTCCGTTCTGGCCCTGTCGTCACCTATTGAGAAAGCAGCCTCCGTCGCCTCTCGTTCTAGTTCTATTTTTGCTTTCCTTCATTGCCTTCACCCAGCCCTCCAAGTAGAGGAAGCGATCTTATTCATCTGATCTTGGGTTGGCCTTTGAGTTGCCTGATACCGGCTATGATCTAGCTCTTCAATGCCATCCATGCTTTCAGTTTGGTTTTTTAGTAATCCAAAAAGCAAAAACGTATATACTCTGATGGTCAGCAGCGAAAGGATTATCCTCACTTTGATCACTTTATCTGCATCCCGTGCAATCAACATGCTTTGGTTGAGAAAGACCTTAACTTGTTAGAGCGTTCGTGCCCTGGTCACTTCACTTACCTAAAAGATAAGGAAAAATAAGCCCAAAAAGACAGATAAATATTCTCTAGTTGTACCCAGACCCAGACCAAGGGGCCGGGCTAGCACCTTACTGGCTCTTACTCAGGACCAGGACCTAAACTAACCGAAAAAGGCGGCAGAAGAAGGCTTCTCTAAAAGGGACTACAGCCATCCATAGAGAGCTCTCTTCTGTTTCCCTTTCCCTAGAACCCTATCCAGGTGGTGGACCAAAGCTCAGCTTTGGCCCTCGTAGTAGACTCAATAGCTGGATTGCTAAACAGGCGGGAAGATAAGATATTTTGACTGGGCTAGGATGTTCATTTTGGAAGGATCTCGGATGAAGCTGTAGAGTTCTCGACCAGTGGAGTCAAGTGGAGAAGGCGGAACAAAACCAATTAGTTAGTTAGGGTTCCAAACGTCCCCTTAAGGGCCTTCCTTAGGGGACGTTCGGTCTGTACCTGAGATGTAGCCAAAAAAGCCTCAAAAGGTGGCTTTCTCAGTAAGATCCAACTGATCCCTGTGTGCACGTTCCACAAAAGAGAAAGGCTTTGTTCATTGAGTGGGCTCTCCGGCTGTTGAAATAGTAGAGGCTCTTATCTTTCTTTATAGGCGGCATAAAAACGAATGTCGATTGGTCTAATTCGAAGAAATAACTGGATTTAATATCTTGAATTGGAATGGAAGCCTAATCGTTTTTGACGGTTGGAGGCAGTTTGTAAGTTTCAGTACTCACTGGTTCAAATAGTGACTTCGGGACAGAGATAGTGAATCCTTTCTATTCTCCAAGGAAAGGACTCAGCATCCACAGCTCCGCCCGGCCTTTCCCAACCAAAACCAAACAAGGGAGAGCTTGAAGAGGACATATGGCCGAGGATCGAAGAAGCAAGGGATGACCCTTTCCAGATGACCAATAGAGGTTGGACAGATTCCTGTTACCATAAGGAGGAGATACTAAGGAGCTGCTCTAGACTTTGCTATAGTTGAATGAACTCCTAGGCCTTAAAAGAGAGCATTTTCTCGGCGCCGAGAGCTTTCAAATTTCTCTATCGAAAAGAGGGCATATAGCCCGAGTCCTGAATACATTCTTTAAAGACCGATTACGACTGTTGCAAGAGTGGACACCCTTTCCGACAAAGGACGGGAATCGTACTGATAGAAAAGGAATTCCATCTAGCGAATTACATAACCTCTAACTCCTCTGTCTACCTGTACCCGAGTGCTTAACGGGAGGAGAGATCTTTCATAAAGAAAGAGCACATCGAACGTGATATTGCATATCTAAGATACCAAGCACGGGATGACCGGGCGACTCTTCTAAAAAAAGAAGGGATTCGCTAATGTTAAGAGAGAAATTGCCAATTAACGAGACTGATTCCGGATGCCCGATACCAGAGGAAAGAAGACCCACTCCCGATGACAGATAGATGACGACTCCCTCTTCCCCTTACCAAAAGCATAAGATTTCTTTACAGGAAAGAATAAAGGAATTGAAGACCAAGCAAGTAAGAAAAACCTTGCTTTTTATCGATCGGTTTCCGGTTCATCAGGTTATGGAAGCCCTCTCTCTTACGGAAAAGAAGAGTTGGAACCTGGCTTTCTGTCTGGTGAGCGCAGTAGCGGAGTTCGCCCTTCTTGTAAAGTGAGCAGATTCCATGCGGTAGGTGGAACCCAAGGGCCAAAGCTTTAGTTTAGCCAGTAGGGAAAGAAGCTGGTATAGTATAAGTGGTCCGGAATAGGAGAGTCACTTACCCAGAAAAGATGTTGCTAGGCAGGCGGTTCCCTCGGCCGCCTTTACTTGGAGGCCCCTTTCACTTTACTATTTAGGTTAGGTTAGTTTAGTTAGGCCCACTACGAACGAAAGACCAAGGCTAATTTATTAGATAGATGAAGCGGAAGAAGGAACAAGGCTTGAAGGCGGATTAGCTAGGGAATTAATCCGATGTGAAGCTGTTCCTCCGCTAGAATAAGGGGCATGATCGCTGATCAGCAAAGGAAGCAGTCACTGATCTTCGACCACACCCTACGTATGGATGTCTTTCTTACAAAGAAAGAGATTGGAAAGCTCCGACATCGTATTCGCCCTTTGGCTAACCAGAGTCAAAATCGGAGTAAGGAAGCAGCGAATAACTCAAATTCTCAGAAGAGAAGTCGTCTAATCAGGAAATGATAACGGGTCGAATAGCGCTCCAATCGAAGGGCGGGCGGTGGGAGAAATGAGCAAGCAAAGATAGTCACATGTTGGTTCACCAAGTGAAAGAAGTAATTCTACAGAGGTACTGGCTAGAGGACGGGTTACTCTACGCCAAGGGCGGGTTCCTATTCGTTCCCAATTTATGATATAGAATTCCCGTACCTAAAAGAGGCTTCAGCTTCTGTTCTGAAAGGCAGTTTAACCAGTTGAAAGAACACAGGGAGTAGAGCGGCCCTAGGGGAGACCTTCTGAGGCTCTAAACTAATGCAGGGAAGGACATGACTACGTTAACCAGCCGCAAGGGTGTGCCGAAATGGCACAGTGAGTGAATGGGTAGTATCCCGAGTCGGAAGGAATCTACTCTAAAGTGAGTACCCAGGTTCATTCTCAGGTAGTTTTCTGGCAGTTAGTCCAGGAAGAGCGGTTTGATATCTCATCCGTAGGTAAATTTTTATGGTACTCTTCATGGCAAACACGAGACTACGGCGGAAGGGACCAGACACCCTCCTGCTGAAGGATCTTCGCATATAGCCGCGGAGGCCAATCTCGCTGTCGTGGCTCCGCCAGCCAACCCCCTTCCTGCTGTGGCACCTGCAAGAATGACCAACCAAGAGGTGGCTATGATTAGGCAACAAGTGGGAAAAGAGAATCACGATATGATGCTGAGGATGAAAGAACAGGTGGCTACATTTCTCAGCCCAATGTACGAGACGGTCACGGGTCTTAAGCCAATTGTCGAGTCAACACTAAACTAACTAAAGGCCCATCCTACAGTATGGGAATGTGCACTTGATCAGGGGGCCTGAGGTCGGTCGGGGGAGCCAAAGCAAGACTGCTCCAGCTCAGAGCTCAAATTAGAGCAATGCTGGGGCCGGGGTGGCCGATCCTGCTACCAGTATAGAAAATGCCCAGGCTGGGGGCATGTTTACACGCACTTGCTCCCGAGTCAAGTAGGAGGAATGCCTGTCGGCCAACAAGGAAGCGAGCAAGGTGCGGAGTCTCAATCACGTGTACGACGGTCGACGGGCGAAAGGGAACCAGAGCAGCAAGCATCACAACTAGAGACATTCCCCGCCACAACAGTTCCGCAGGCACCATCGGATCTGGAAAGAAATTACATGGTCGAGGCGCTACAGCAGCTTGGAATTGACGTCAGGCCCTTAATGAGGCCGACGTCTAGGAAACCATACCCTGATTGGGTCGACCGAGTTCATCAGTTTCCAAAGGGGTATAAGGTGCCTGAGTTTGTTCTCTTTTTTGGTGAGGAGAAGAAGTCGACTATTGAGCATATAGCTCGGTTCTCGGTCCAGTGCGGGGAAGCTAGGTCCAAGGACTACCTCAAGTTGAGGCTCTTTGCCAACTCTCTTACTAAATCGGCCTTCCCCTGGTATATGAACATCCCTCCACACTCTATTAACAGTTGGTACGATCTGGAAAGCAAGTTCCATCCATGAGCAATTCTATAAGACAGAACCTGACATTACAGTGGCCGATTTGGCAAGACTTAGTCAGCTCCAAGGCGGGTCGGTCGAAAAGTACATCGCGAGGTTTAGGAAGCTGAGGACTAGATGTCAGACCTCCTTGACCGAAAATGTGTTAGTTTGGCTCTGAGAGGTCTGAACTTCAATATGAGAGAGAAGTTTGAAGGGCAAGAATTCACCGATCTGTTTAACCTGGTCACTAGAGCCGCTAGTTATGAGCGGTTGCGGAAGGAAAAGAAACAGAGAAGGACTTCATCCAAGGGCACTTACTACAAGGATCCAAGTCTAGAAATAGCTGTGGTCGAGTATGATTCGACCCCAGAATCTGAAGACGAAGAGGTGTGTGTGGCTGAACTTGTGCAAGGGAAGCCCTATGAGTGCCCAGCGTTAACCAAACCCAAGGAGAAGAGTGATCGGCCACAGAAATAACAAAAAAATAAAGCCGAGGTTGAAAGGAGTACAACAACTTCAGAAATTGAATAGATAAAGAAAAGGGCGAGCCCAGTTTAGTGATCCCATTCTATGTTAATCTATCCCATTGCTTAAGAGGCAGTAGTTTTCGTTCCCGCTACTCTATCTAATGCTCACAGTTCTTTATCTCATCCAGCCAGGTAAGGGACAGCTTTCAAACCTCAGCTCTTTAGCCCTCACCGTCAGTCTTCGTTCTTCGGATCAACCAGTCTTAGGGCGGTTGAAGCCGTAGGCTGGTTGGAGTCAATTAAAGCCTTTGTCGTAGGTGAAAGCGAAGTCGGTTCAAAGGAGATGGCATTACCGCTACTGAGAAAGTAGCGTTTAAGGATGAATGTGAAAAGAAGCCACAGAGGAAGCACCATAAGCCCCAAGCGACCTAGCCTAGCCCTAAGCCTAAGTAAGGATGTTGATTCTCGCTCCGAGTTTGATTTTGGATTCGTTTGACGGGGGAAGACCATATCTTCAGTACTGAATTAATTTATCGCGAAAAAGAGCTGCTCTAGCTTAGCTTTAGCCTGCACCCTTTCTCCTATGAGGAATGTGACCCTTTCCGATTCATGTCTGTCTCTTCCTGTATCACAGTATAGCGGCTACTTTGTCCTGGAATTCATTCTATTTCATATACACGGGAAGAGAGAAATGAAGACAAGAAAAAGATAGGGATATACTTTATTTGAGGGTGGATTGCTTTTCAATGCCTAGTTTCGTAGCCAAGCAAAGGGAATCACCTTCTGACCTTCAAGGCTTGAAGGTGGCAATCTAGCTTCCGTTGAAAAAGCAAGGTGCGGAAGCCCGGGATAGGAATTAGATCCGCATGCATTGATCAAATAGCATTTCCTATTGATTTGTCCCACAGGACCTATTCTGATTCTTTCTGCATTTTCCCTTATCTTTCCCATTGCTCTCACTCATTTATAGCATACCAGCCATTGATCCTTTCCACTTCGCTCGAGCGACTACGCACTAACTTTGACTTCTTTTCCAGTCTGGTTTCCCACCTCCATTTGCAGCGGCTACAGACGCATGTTAACTTGAATTGCAGAGTCTTTCTTCTCGGAGCTTGCCCATTCCCCGCGGTTAAAACCACCGACCATCCACTCGGTCTAGAATCTTTCTATCTTGATTCTATGGCCTATTTCATTAAGCAAAAACTTGTTTTTTCACGTGTAGGGGGGTAGGACCAGTAGAATGCTAGGACACAAAAGAAGAGGACCTCGCTACACGAATTGAAAGGAAAGCTCGGACTTCTAATCTAAAAGGCTTCGAATAACATACAGAATATCGTTCATTTTTCCTCCAGCAAGGAGCAGAGCCAGTTCAACTCATGAAATGGATGCTTTCGTAGGGACTTTATGCCTTTTTCTTCCTAAAGCTAGATAAGGCCTGACCGGCTTCGCAGGATCATTTCCACTCTCCGGCTAGGCACTCTTTTTGTAGGCCGCTCATTCCTAAATAGGAAAGAAAGTGCCTTTTCGATTCTTCCTTCCTGCTTGTGTGCTTTCCCTAGGAAAATGGACTCATTCTAGCTCTCCTCTACTTCAACCGCTAAGCGCTTCGCTCCGAATCGAAAATCTCGCCTTTTTTGGCATGAACATATAGCATGTGTGCCGTGAGGTCAATCACTGTCAGTTCTTCTTTCGAAATTGTCGAACATGATGAAGAGCTCTTATCGGCTTGAGGCTTCTTTTCAAGCTGAGTAGAAATATCGTAAGAGATAAAAAAAATGTTACGTTAGGCCCCAACTCTGGCTCAAGAAAAAGAAGGGGTATCCATATCCATAATAAATAGAAGGAAGGGCTATGGCTAGAAGTAGAAGGTCTAACTTCCATTGTCCATGCATTAGCCACAAGGCACCCGTAAGAGTCGAAATCAGCATTTAAGTTCGATCCCCTAAACAGGAAAGGCGTCATCATCCGGCTAGGGCTGAGATCTCGATGCTGCTATGTCTCATTACCTGTTTCGTGACTTTCTTTTTTTAAGAAGCGCAAGACCCTCTTTCTTTTACGGTTCTCGTCTGCCAACGGCATTGAAGCAAGCAGTCTTTGTCCTGTCTATCCAGCCGGGGAAGAGCCAAGTCCCTTAGAGAGGGGATGAGATCAGTCAAGTCTAGGAGAAGGGAAGGTACCGCCTTTTAGTTAGTAACAACTTGGTAAGGGATCAAACCCTGTCAACTAAAAGCTATCCAAAACGTACTCGTGAGGAAAGCTAGCCCCCCTGTTTAGCCGCTTACTCTTTAATAAGATAAGATATGCGCGTGCAATTGAGAAGGAAGCAATCTCACATCCAACAAAGCCCGGTGTAAAGTTAAAGTAGAGGTCAAGAGATGGATGCCTTTATCTATCGGGGTCAGCTAGAATCTATTTTTTTTCTAAAAGAAATATGAGTGGATGCCCACTGACTGTGACTCAAAGTCGGATTACGCTTTCTTCAGACGGGAATCTGGGGCTTAGGAAGCAAAGGTGCCACAGGGAAAGAAGTGACTCCCGGGGGAGAAGTCTTGTTCCTAGGGCATTGGGATAGGGGATGGCCAGATTAGGATGGACAAGCAGAAGGTGAAGGCAATAGAAGAGTGGGGAGTCCCCGTGACCGAGCTACGATCAGTTCTTGGCCTTTTGAACTCGTCGGTTCATCACTGGATATTCTAGGAAGTCCACTCACTGATATTTTTTAGAAAGCCTTGGCATTGGCTTTAAGTTAAGGGGATAGGGCAAGTGTCAGCGAGCCTTTGAGGACTTGAAGAGGGCCGTGACGGGGGAACCTGTATTGGGGTTGCCAGACTATACTGTACCTTTCGAAGTGTACACTGAAGCATCAGACTATGCCATTGGAAGAGTATTGGTCCAGGAGGGACACCCAGTAGCATATGAGAGCCGGAAGCTCAACGAGACAGAAAGGCGCGGTCCCAGTCCCAGAGAAAGAGATAACAGCCGTGGTGCATTGCCTGAGGACGTTGGAGTCTCTCTCTCTTCCTATCCGATATCAGCCATCAAATCCTGTAGGATAGAAGCCTACCTACTATAACCGGCTCATCTGTTTACCCGAGTTAGACCGCTAGCATCTTACCTTACATCAAGAGTCCCTACCCCCATCTTTCTCCATCCCGTCACGAGCAATCGAATGAGTTTTGGGAAATGTGAAAGAAAAGAAGATAGATGCCCGGTGTCTCATTCAAGCTTTAGGCTTGTTCGGAAAGTCCTCTCTTTCCAGCGCTCTCCTCTAGCCCTATCTTTCGCCTAGGTGGAGAGGAGGCCTATTCGCAGCCTTTTATCCGATACAATACGCACCTTACCTGAAGATCAAATTCCCCCTGGCGAACTATTCATATTAGATTCACCGGCTGGATTCAGGAAGCGTGAAAGCGGTCAGATGGAAGTTGTTCTTACTTTCGAACGGAGAAGCACCAACTCCAACTATTCATGCCATCTTCATTGGGCTGACAAGAAAAGGCAGCTTCCAAGTCCTTCCCTCGTCCAGTCCATGGCCCGGTCTTTCTTTTGAAACTCTTGCCAGAGCCTTTTCTCCTCATAAGCGTCAGTCCATGAACTAAAGGCGGTGTGTTAACCCGGAATATTTTTTATATGTCACTGCCCTCTCTGCTGGGAAATCCCTCTGCCTTGGTCAATAAGAAATTCCCGCTCTTTCATCTCCTTCTTTGAATCTTATTTGTTTAATTAATTGACTTGAGCACAAGGAATGGGCTTCCGCCTGGAAGAATGCATTCCACTAGTTTTTCTTCATTGAAACTGGAGAAGGCACATCAACCGGAGTCAGAGCAGAGGAGAAGGCTAGGCAAAGACCCGCATCGAGCTTCCCCCGGGGCTTAGAGAGAGTTGTCTCTAGGTATTCTCTACCTACCCACCTGTGTCTCCATCTCCGGCCAAGGCCAACCGAACTATTCATCTTTCTTTCCATCCCCACGGCCCCGACCAGCTACTGCAAATGAACACCCGCCTGCATAACCTTTCTCCGTTCTGTAGAAATGGATTGCGAGTTGAAACTTTGCTTGCCCACGAACAGTACTGGCTCGTCAGCAACTTAGATAGACGAATCTTCTCTTATCCTGCGCCTTCCCACTAATCCATAGAAGAGTCCTGCTTGGAGTGAGAACTGCTTGACGGGTGCGCAACTTACTATTCATATTACATAGATCCTAGCCTTGAACACTGATCCCTATTGCTTGAAGTTCGGCCCCTACTGCCGGGATACGGAAACTCGTTGATGCGCTTCCTGCCTATGGAACTACGGGAATTACAGATTAACTCCTCCCGCCTGGACTGCTGAACTTGATTATATTCACTACTCCGCATCAAGAAAGTCTTAAAGACTTCCGGCACAACGCAGGAATAGGAATACTTCTACCTAGACCGCGTTCAACCGATTACTTTACTTGATTCCTTATTGGTAGAGGTGTTGACTCTGTGTACATAATTACATTATACCTTGGTTTCTTAGACTGTGGCTTCTCCTTGATTCGGATGGAGCCTTAAATCCCGGTGAGCAGAAGAAGGATTCCATCACCACCCTGCACCCAAAACCAGTACATCAAACTACCCACGGCTAACAACAACCCCGTTCGAAAAGACCTTTGAACTTACAACAACTTCGATTCTTTCTTTTCTTTAGAACTTCGCTTTCTCCTGAACCTGCGGGTGGTGCTGACTTGATCCGAGGTAAGCGTTAGCTTTAGCTTTCGACTTGACCTTCCGTCTAACACTCGGGATATTAGAAGAGAAGTGTCGTGGCTCACAACCTTGACTTTGTTTGAGTAGAATTCTTCTAACCCGAATTCCCTTATAGTATAGTCTCCGGACGGGATTACTTTAGCTTTGCTTCCTTAGGATATCATTCCTTTACCCCGGACCAATGATTTGAACTCGAGTACAAAAGAAAAGCCTATTGAAAATTATCATTTCGTTCCAGGATCCGCAGCAGTTGTTGCTTGCTTCCTGAGCCTATACCTGGTGAACTCCCTGGGGCTGAGAAGAAAGCTTAGAATTCGAGAAATGTCCTTCGAGGGCACAAATAACTAAAGTACTGGCTCGCGAACTGCCAGAATTCGGGTTTCCCTAGTGGATTCACCAGTCTTGCGGGCTCCCTTCAGCTTACTTACGATCGAAATCACTATTTTGCTTTTTGAGCTATACGAAAGAACTAGATCACGATCTCGCGGGACTAATCTCTTGAAAACTGAAAGAAAGGGAAAGCCAATCGTACGTCCTGGTTTCCGGGACTTTCTTCCCACAGGTTATTCTATACAATTTATGAAAGAGAGGAGAAGCCCCACTCGGGGAGATGAGTCAAAGCTTTCTCTTATATACGATACCTACCAAAGAGAAGAGATCGCATTCTGACAGGGAGCACACGAAGCAAAGGAAAGACTGGCCTGCGTAGTATTAGATAGAGGTATTACCAGGCACACCTCTCCTAGTGTTCTTGTTGCCTTCAACCCTGAAGGGAATGAGCAGCTAGCTAACTCGAACTAACCATCATTTGGATCCTCAAAAGCATGGCTTGCTTTAATTCTCCGCAGAGAAAGAAAGAGATCAAAAGCAATGAAACCTACGATGTATCCTCAATCTTCCGAGGGGTACGGAGCGGCATTTAAGCCTTCAAATTCATATTCTTCTCCCAGTCCCAAGTGCCAAGAACCGGCGAATGAAGGCTCCGTGGCGGCATCGGAGCAGCCAATAAGCTAATCCGTTCCCAGTGACCCATCTAATTGATTCGATCCAGTGCAGAAAGAAGCGAGTGAGCGGCAAATGATCCAATATCGGACCTGGCGAATATCTGTCTCTCAATCCCGGGATTCCAATCCAAATTATGCATTTACTGACCGCACTAGATTTCTTGATTCGCTGGGAGAGAGTAGAGAGTCAAGGTTCGTTGGCAAGTACTTCCTTTCTATTAGTGCCGGATGAAAAGAGATAAGATGCTGGTGGTTAGCCTATCTCGCACTTGACACGCAAAGCAATAAACAGCAGTCTATCAAAACAGAGAAAGAGAAGGAGTTAGCTTAACCCAAGATTCTGTGGGGAAGTTATAAAAGGATATTCTATAGGTATGGGGAAGGGAAGTGAAAGCCTTGATTGGATAGAGGTGCGTAGCGAGACTCTCAGATAAGTTCCTGACTATAGCCCGAGTGGCGCAATGGCTTTTTCTTTAGTTATTGTAGCTGCTGACCCGAAGCGAAGCAAGTAATCATTCCAAGCCTCCCAGCCTTTAGGTTAGGGGAATCTCTTGGTGCGCTTCGATACTGTTAGCATTCGCAGTCTGATAAGTGGTGGATTTATGAGGGCCCCCCTTGGCTTTTCCTTTAGTTAGAAAAACTCCTCATCCATCAAGGACTGATTTATCTTTGATTGATTGAAGGTCCTCGCCTAGCCTCTTAATAAGTTAAGGTCCCATTTCCTTTTCTTGATCTAATCCCTTCTTATTAAGATCGGTTAATCGTCTTTGCAGTGAGTGTTCGGGCAATACTTTTTTGCTTGAGCCATTCTGTAATCATTCCATACCTTCTACATTCTTAGTCTTCGCTATACGACAACAAGGGGATTGGACTACTTATATATAAGACTGGAAGGCTGCAACTGGAGGCAATTGGACGAAAGTTGGTAAATAAATTCCATGCCTTAAGCATAGTAAAGTCACACATCCACTAAATGCAATAAAAATAAGGACGAAAAAGAAAATTTCTTACTCCCTTGCAGGCAAAAGAACGCATACCAATGCCTTCTCTCGGCCTAAGGATAAGGAGTGTTTTCTAGGATGCTAAAGAAAAGAGATGGCTAAGGGGCGTAGCGGGAAGTCAAGCAGGAAAGTCATCAGTGACGGCGTATTCTCTACCCGACAAGAGCTATGTTGATGCCCCCTACCACATGTAGGGGTAACTTCCCGGTTCATAAGCCCTTCCCTTCCATTATCAAATCCATCCATGACATTGTGTATCTAACAAAACCCACTTGACCTTCCCGCTTGCCTGTAGAATCTGAAAAGCAAGCTCAAATCCCTGTCGAATCTTTCCTTTGGTTGCCTGCCGACCTATTGCATTAAAGACCGGCAATCGAATCTTTGCTTGGCTTGACGATCCCTTTCGAATCAGCTGAAAGCCCGACCCCTTCCCAATGTTTTCAAAGCGGAAGGAAGAATCTCGGATAGTTGGTTCATGCGTTAGGTCAACCATTCCTCTAGCATTCCGAAGTGAGAAGCCAAGTGAACGAGCCCTGTTTTTCGAGAATGCAAGTTCCATTCGCAAAGCCCAAGCCAAAAGCGAGTAGACCGAACTGCTTGCTTATGTGAGGTTCTTTCCTCTCGCTTGTTCATCTTGTTTTGAGTACTCGACGAAATAATAGCATAAGAGAAGAGATTGGACAATTGAGTCCACTTCGATATCACACCTATTTGAGTCGGGAGTTCCTCCTTTGATTCTAGCCTTGCTTGGGAGGGAACCAAAGAGTATCTCGGATAGCCTTTTTTGCGTTCGGGCATGCCCATATTCAGCGACCTACTGGATGCTGGATTAAGAAAGGAATAAACAACACGAGTTGCCGCGCTATCGGAATACAATGGATTCAACAAGCACGTATGGATAGGTTGGGCATAGCTATTTCAATCTCTCTCGCACTCGCTCTCCTGATCGACCAGACTGAATCGATACAATGAAGATAACAGATGGGAGAGTGACCCTAAGTACAATGATTGCCCTATGAGGTACCGTATTGGGCTCATGTTTTTCTTTTGCCCATCAGGCGGGTGATCCATTAAAACATTGTCCACAGGCCCGACTTAATGGGGATCCATTTACATAATCATAATCTAAGCAGTGGTCACATTCAAAGGATATAAGAATCGGTCTATCATGCACTTAGTTTAATCTAATGGATCCTTGGTGCATACTTTATCTGGTCATTTTGCCGAAGATGATTGATCGACGCATGCGAATAGCTAGAAGAGGGGAAGACTGGCAGAGCATAAAGTCATGGGGTTTGGTTTTGCAGATCATCATCCTAAGTGGTTGAATCCAACCTGAGGTATGTTATATTATAGATAGAGATCTTGATTGATGCATGGGTCTTCCTTTCTTATTTTTAGTATGGGTTTCCGCCTCATCCGGTACATGTATCTAAGCTGGTAGTATCAAGTCGACGATACATTAAGACTTGTTGTTCGATAGGCAAATATAGGAACTATTACCACCCTATTATAATATAATATAATATAATATAATAATTGAATTACGGACCCATATCTACAAATAGGATATCCGTGAGAGACTTTCTTTTACTAAATAGATCGAAAAGAATGATTGCATTTCCAGTGAGATGTCCAAGAGAAAAGGAACGAGGGGAAGAAGCGACGAGAACATAAAATCGTGAATGAAAGAGCGTGACGATTCTTTCTCCATTCGAGATGTTAGAAGGTGCAAAATCAATGGGTGCCGGAGCTGCTACAATTGCTTCAGCGGGAGCTGCTGTAGGTATTGGAAACGTATTCAGTTCATTAATTCATTCCGTGGCAAGAAATCCATCATTGGCAAAACAGTTATTCGGATATGCAATCCTGGGCTTTGCTCTAACCGAGGCTATTGCCTTGTTCGCATTAATGATGGCCTTTTTGATTCTATTTGTTTTCTAACTTTCTCCTTTTGAAAGGTGTAGTCCCTGAGGAAGAGGACGAGGCCACCCCTACTGGGGTGGGGAAGGGAGAGTGGGAAGTGGGCTCCCTTCGCCTAATTCTTTTTTTTTTTAATATATAGCTTTCGTTTAAGTTTCGGGGCTTTCATTTGGTACGCTTTCTTTATCTGACATATGTGAAATGACAAAAGAAAAGGGTAAAGAGATATCTCCACCACACCAACAGGGCTGAAAGAAGCAACTCAAACTCACTTATCTAAGTCGATTATCCCAGATGGTTGAGGCCCCCTTAGTTTTGATCCTCCCTTTTGTTTCAAGTGAAGGGTTGAGGTATGAAGTTCTCGACCGTAGGGAGAGGAAGGGAACGACTCCCAAGCCCAACAAGCTAGGAACCTTCAGTACCATGGTGCACTGCGGAGCTACCTTCTTTCACAGTTTTTATACGACATACCTATTTTATGTCCGTATACGAGTACCACCGTCAAGTAGTACAGTATACCATGTTAACTTCAGTATAAGAGAATACCGTATCTATCCATCCTTGCTTTTATACGATTAGCCTAACCAGCGAAGGTAAAGACCTAACCTGGTCGAGTCGATTACTAACGTATGTATTAGGCTTAGGGGTACTACGAGCTTCTTAAAGCGGAGAGAACATGAGCGCTTAAGCGAAGCGGAGCTGTATTTATTTCAGTTCAGCTACAAATCTCCACCACTCTTTATCGTCGTGGCATTCCCAATATCAATATTTGTAGATGTGCTCCTAATGGCCATTGCTAAGTCCGCAAGTAAGCCAGTTATAGATTTCTTTTCTTTCCAAGCTAGGGATCTAGTTCCAAGGGAGGGCTAGATCAAGCGCATCTAGTGTTGGAGAAAAAAGGGCATCCAATGCTTCTGCCATCGAAAAAGGTTAAGCCCCTACAATAGCAGTGGGAGGATTTCTCCCAGGGAATTCTTTCACATCCCTATAGCCAGAGTCAGTCGTTGGAGTTTATCCCTTTATAGACAATGAAAGTGTCCCTTCATCTCGACTAGTCCTTCCTTGTTATTGCCGTAGCAGTCCCGCTAACGGTAGTCCCTGCCCCTAGAGAGTCAGTTTCAATTGTAGTTGCTTTTGCCCTTGCTTGAACTAGCTAACTTTATCCTCCAATGGATAAAATCCCGCTTTATTACTATATATATGGTTATACAGCTTCTAAAGAAAGAGAAGAGAACTGGGTAAAGTAATCGTATTGTATTCTATACCAGGGAGAAGCTAAAGTCCAAAACGATTCCTCTCCTTGTCAAGCAGAAAATCCCTAGCCATAGCTTTCACTGTCTTACTCGCTGGCAACTGCCACTGCAAGCAGAGGGGCTTCAGGGATTACCTCAGCTCAGTGGAAAGCGGTAACTATCTGAAGGAAGGGTATATAGATCCGGATAATCAGGCAAAGAAAACATTCCTTATAACTAAGACTGGTAATTGCCTCAATGAGGCGGATAAGGCGAAAAAACCTAAAAAAAAAAGGCGGACTAAGAGCGATTATTCAGCTAGGGAATGCGTTAAAGAGCCGTTATGTAGCATCTGAGAACAACAAAGCAGACATGCACACGAAAAGACTAGCAACAGTAAGGTAAGGATTGACTTTCCCAGCCACTCCGTCAAATAGGCTTAATGCCTTACTATAAAGGAGGAATCCGAAAGAATCAATCATCTGGAAACGGAGATTTTATAGATGCATGGGATCTTCTTTTATCGACACGACAGCAAGAGCAGAGCAGGGAAGGAGCTGTGAGGTATTACCTGTAGGTTGAGGAAGAGAAGTAGACAAAGATGATGCTAGTCTTTTCGCCTTTGCTTCTGCGGGCACAGATGTTTTCGAATAAACTAACTGTTTGCGCCTTTTCGCTGTTAGGGAGGGAATGATTTCACATTAGTAAGGTAAGAAGGGGGTCTATCGATGAGAGCTTAGGTGAAGGCTCGAATAGCTTAGTTGAAAGACTCTGTATGGGATGTTCTTTCTATAGAGTGATAAACGGAGGGATCTTGCTTTCTAATAAAAGCCATAGTAAGGCAGAAGGCAGTGTGCAGTCAGCCAGTAGATGACGCCAGAGAGGGATTTGTCAAAGCACAGATAGGAGCTCTACCACGATATGATTTATCTCATTGAGAAAGCGCTATCAAAGCCGCTGTCCCAATAGCTTCGTTCAGGAGCGAACCTAAATGAAATTGCTTGTTAAATGGAGGAGCGGAAGGGGCAAAGTCAACGACTGAGGCCAGAAGGTATGTGAAAGTAGAAGCCAGGGACAGAGAGAGCGGAGGAGAGGACTGATTGAATGAATGTCATTTCACGCTGATAGGAATGGGTCCCCGTATATTATATTTATCCTGTCTTATTGATCAATGGTGTGCCATGAGATGCTTCGCCCGGAGGATCATTCATGGTGAAGATCCCAACATGATCTACTCGGTCAAGTTTGATTAAAGCACTCCAACCAACCCAACGAAGCTACGGGTACTAGTGGAATGAAATCGGCATATAATTTCATTTCTTAGGTCTGGGTCGGGATCAAATTCTCTTATAGAAGAAATGGATTGATATGGATTTGTCCCAGCCGCATTGTCATCATCTCACTTCCTCTTCATGACAGAAAAGGAGAAGTCGCTTCAGTGTACGAGGTGAATGAGGGGCTACTTAATGAAAAGAGAAACCCGCCACTAGAGCGGAAGAAGCCTTCTATACTCTATTTGACGATACCAGCAAGTCCGTCTTCTCGGCTGACGTGACGGCTGAATGGATTGATGATTCATCAACGGGCACAGGCCAATTCAAAGCGGCTTAGAAGCAGAAAAACAGGGCGAAAGTCTCCCAGGTTAGTGTGCAGATAGAGGACTTTTTTAACAAGGGGGAACTTCCCAACCCAGACAAAAACAATCAGACAAGACGAACATCGTGAGATGAGCCTCAAGCCCCAAAGGAAGGGCACTCACAAAAGATCTTGCTGCGCGAGAATCAGGTCTGATACAAGCAGTTCCTCGCCTGGGACAATAACTGACGATAGATAGCGAGGGGGAGGTCCGAGTTCTAACTAGGACTGTCATAGGAGCTAAAAGCAACTCAAGTTAGAGGAGCGGTTTCCACTCTTAACCGTTGCACACGAAAGAGGATCGGAGGCTCCCTCAACCTCTTAATCAAGGGGTTTTGAAAGCGCCCCATCTACATCTATGTCAGCAGGGACTATACTCATTGACTATTCATACCAGGTCAAAGGAAAATCGAAAAGACCAACGACTTGTCTAAAAGAATAAAAGATCCACGAGCTGAGCTTGATCTTACAAACGCAATTTCTTTTTTAGTGATTAGCGATCAGTCTACCAAAAAGAAAGCTAGTCCTCTGCTCGGTAAAGGAGCATTCAGGCATCGGGGGAAGAGCTCAAAGCCAGCGTTGCATTGGCGACTAGGAACGCCTTTTTTCTTACACCCGACGGATCAAGGGGCGGTAGATAAATAGATTACCACACCCCTTTCTTGCTCGAGGCTGGATAACCTAAGTAGCAATCAACATAAAAGACTGTCCGGATACACCTCCATACAGCGCAACTGGATAGCCGGCTGAAGGACCTAGAATGGGAACTCTAGGGTCCAAACCCCTCAGAGCTACCATATCGAAAACCTTCCAGACGAGACCGAATCAGACCAACTTGTGGTCGGTCGACTCCATCTGCCATTTCCGGTTCACGAATGGTGCGTCTAAGAGATCCTGGATGGTTACGCCTGGAGATACTGCAACCATGTAGTACCACTTGACGTAGTTAAGCCATTGTCGGACCCACGACCTTAAGGTTGTGTACTCCGCGAACTCGCGACTACCATCGGTGACGATAACCTCGTCAGGATAGAGGCACAGGTCCTTTGGAGCCATTTCCCTGCGGAGAAAATGGACAAGGATTCCTGACTCTAACAAGTAAGCAAGTAAACTACCTTTAGGATAGGAATTAAAATTCCATTCTTCGAAATCCCCTCCTCTTCTCTGAAGGCAGTCGAGGGAAGCGGGTTATGGGGTGGGCTGCTAAGGCCCGGGGAGCAAAATAGGGTCAAACATCGATAGGGAGAAAGAGGTAAATGACTCTTCCTTTCCTCCCGATTGGCAATGATATCTCTTTCTTCTGCCATTGCGAGACAAGACAGCTTCCTTCGTTCGGGCGATCTAACCAACTTAGGGAAGGCATGCCCTCTCTGCTTCTCCACTCGAACCATAACCTGAACTAGAAATGGAACTGGAACGAGAACCTCCATCTAGACCTAGACCTGACACCCGCATACCGCATATGCCAGTGGTTGTGGTACAGGTAGTTGTGTCTTGAATCGACAGTGAGGGCTGTAGCTCGGGGAAGGTTTGCCTGTAATCGATGGCAGAACGACTGACTCCTCCCTTTCCGTTAGCCCAATCCGCTTTATGATCCCAGTTGGTACTAATCTTATTTCGGGCGAATTCAATGTTCAACAAATAGTTGAGCGATGGAAGGACAAAGGAACTGAATAAGAACAAGCGAGACAAAGGAAGGGATATGACAAAAAAAAAGCCTTATCACGAGCTGGAGTCGAACCAGCACCTCTGGGATCAAAATACAGGCCCAGCGAACTACCTTTCATTCTGATCGTGACTTTCAAAAAGAAAGAAGAGAAAGAAATGGAGGGTGGCGCCTACATAACAGGTTGCTTGCTTACCAAGCCATCCTGGCTTTTCGCTCCTCCAGTTCGATTATTATTTATTATTATTGACTTGACTTATTATTATAAAAACTACTAACTATCAAAATGAAAGACGATCGATTATCTACCCAAGAAGATAGAGAGTCCCACATACGAGAAAAGGTCACAAATAGAGTTGAACCAAGTAACATTGCAAAGGCATAATGATAGTAGGGTCGGGATATCCCCGCCCTCCGAACCGGACGTGAAGGTCTCCCCTCATCCGGCTCTCTGCAGGGGAATCTCCACTCACTGCTTCCCCTAATATCCTCCCTTTACCACATCATGGGGGTTTACAGGAGATCCCAGAGGCTCGCTCGGAAAGGCTGCTATACCATACCTTTTGACTCAACTCTACTCTAGTAGTCACTGGACTCACTATAGTAGTCCGTCCGGCTGCTCTTGCTGAAATCATTACTCTTCATTCTCCCGTGCTCTAGCAATTGCGCTCCCTAGACCACTACCATGTAGTTAGGTAGAGACAATCAATCCGTAGTGACGGGAATCTGGGGATCCCTATCAATATCAAAAATGAATAATATATCTATAGAGAAGCTACCTTTCTCTCACTCAATAGATGTATCTGGTTTGGTACGGTACAGTACAATACGAGACGATGGAATGCAATGGGATGGATGGTAGAGGGCTGCCTGCGCCCAAAAGCGATGATTCCCCTTGTCCATAGGGACCTCGTGGCATACAACCGAAACGACTCCCGCTAGATAGCCGCCCCTATCTATCTTTTTACAGCCTCGTGGACGGACTAAAGAAGGGAAGTTACAGAACGGGGCAGTGAAGGCTCGAGAAGTAGACAGCA